ATGCAAGGAGACATTGCTTTTGCTAATTCGAATTGAAGGGTGATATCAAATCGGTCTATTTCCGGCATCATATCCATAGTTAGAAGCCCCAGCTCCGTATCAAGGTCACGGTCGATATTGTCACTATCATCAATATCGTCACTATCATCAATATCGTCACTATCGTCACTATCATCAATAAGAAAACCCTTAGGCTTGTTATCCAGGAACTTGTTCAGAAATACTGTAATGAAAGGAACATAGGAGTTTGTCGCTAGGTATTTGACCAAATAGGATCGTCCAGTTCCTATAGAACCTATCACTAAAATACCCCTAGGGGGGGATAGGGCTAAGCGGAGCGAAAAGGGTTTTCCATGAGATGGGAAATGAAAACTATTAGCCCCACACGAGGTTTGTGAATAAGTGATTGTCTGATAATGAGCAAGGAATATCCGTCTTTCTGCTAAACAGGATGTATTGAACTCATAATTCATTAGATACTTTTTATGAATGTCAACTAAGTATCGTAAGTAAATTGCTCCCGGTTGTTCAATCATTTGATAACCAGAGTCATTCTTTGATAAATGATCACTATGAGTCAGACTCAATAGAATTTGATCAATCCTTTTTTCTGTCGTTAAGGTGGAGAACTGAACCAAGAATTCTCTTTCTTTATCATCAATCGAATCACTGTTCGAGACCCAGGATTCGATTTTATCATCAATCCAATCACCATTCACGTTTTTTCTTTTTCTTATCAAGGAATAGATCGCTTTACTTGTATGACTTAGATGTCTCGTATTTATCGAAAAAGCGATTCGATTGATGGGATTTGGTATGATACTTATGAGATCGATGAGATTCAAATATTTCTTCTTAGAACGTATTGATTTGACCCCATAAGCGGGACCACCACCCCATAGCATGTTGCCACCAGAAGCAGAACCCCGTATTTCTTCTAGAGAATCTCCTAATTGTTCCAGAGCAACTAGAAAGAGATTCTTGAACCAGATCAACCGATTGAAGAGTGATAGACGGTAGGCTAGAAGGAAGTTCCGTTCCCTAGCTTCCTGCTGTAGTCAAAGCCCCCCTCCCGATAAAGGTTTCTCATCCGAGGGTTACCGAAAAATTGGCTAGCTATAAGCTAAGGGCAGGCTCAACATCTATTGAATTAACAGAGAAGTGACGGGCATAGAATCATTCCCGAGGGGACTTTCTTTCTATATAAAATAATAAGTAGGTTAGGTGATGGTTTGGTTTAACGTATCTAACATTTCAATGGTATTAAGGAGGACTATCAGCTTGTCCGATAGCGTAGCTGGGCCCTGCCCTAGTACCACCGTCTGGTTACAAGTTCTGGTCCATCACTCAAAGTATTTGGGGTTATCTCACTTCTCTACATCGTAGACGGTGAAACGATTTCTTAGTTCATGGTAGTAGTAATTCATCATTTCTTGATTCTATCTAGCGATATCCTTTGATTAGTTACCAACATGCTGTGAATGTTCTCCCCTCTATTCATTAGTCTCTTGTCTTGACTCCTAAAAGCAGCCCTTCAATGCTTTCTCCTTGTTGGAGAATATGACTATATATAATAAGAATATTAGTCTCTCATTCTACCGTATCCTTCACGCCGCCGACAACCCAAGCTCGTGCCACCCCTAGCCCCTGAAATGAGAGTGAATCTTGGAACCAGAAAGAAGACATCTACATATAAAGTCAAGCCTTACCAAATTCAGCGCCGGGATCTAAGCCCCAATACACTGACGGCGATTCCCGTAGTCTAACCGACCTTGGCACCAGGGCTCTCAATTAACGACGATTGATCTTCGAAGGGTCATCCCAAGCCGTAAATGTGATATGAGTCCCCGAGTTATCTCTCGAATATACTATCAAGGGGCGTAGCGTTGCATTCAAGGTTTTTTCGGCTTTTTTTAGGCTCTTTTCCACTCCTGTACTTACGGGATTTCAAGCATGATTACAGTAGCGTGTAAGCGATAACAGAAAGCGGGTAAGCCAATACCTAAACCATTGTGAAAAGCTAGCAAGCGGGTCCCGTGTCAGACTGAGCAGGTAAGCATCCACAGGCGAAACGGGAAGAATACATCCCTTTTTCTGCAATCTGGTTAATTACCAACTGAGAATCTCCAATAATCTAAATAGTCGACCACTTCTTTCAGGATTTCTAAACCGGCCTCATACTCCGCTCGATTATTGGAACACACACCTTCTTTCTAATTGAAAGGCAAACTGAGTAACAAGTCCTGATGGTGATTCGATCACAATCCCAGCTCCTACACCATGCTCGGTTCTCAAACCATAAAAAATTCTTGTTCAATCACGTAGATTCTCCGCTAAATCAAATTCTAGGGCTACTCAATTCCTTCTCCCCTCTATCTGTATGGGCATCTTCAACTATATCAGTTGCTTCTGTCTTCTCTCTCCCCTCTATCTGTATGGGATTCAATAGCTATAGCTGCGGATTCTGTAACAACCTAAAACGTGACAACAGCTGTTAGGCCTTTCTTGACTTTATTACATTACCTTCTGCCGATCCTGCTTGACTTCCGGAACTTCGCAGCTTGCTGTGTGTTGAAATGAAAACTAGTCTGATGCTTGGTGTTTATGTGGTATGGAGTGAGTGAGAAGTGGTTTGTTGTCTTCGGGTGTTGAGTTATCATCTTGGCTGAGTGGTTAGAGCTTCATTGTTTTATTTCTTTTTTGGTCTTTCTCAACGTTATTCGTCATGGCCGATTCTAACTCAATCAAATCCTGTTCCACAAGATCCTATATCAGCTATACAACCTCCTTGCATCACTGGCTTGTTGCTTCAGGGCAATTGGGTTGGGAATCCTCTTCAAAACCATCTACAGGGAGGGGATTGATAAGCACCACCTCTCACACTAGCTAGTGTACTGGCGGGAGCGTTAAGAGTTGGATAGTCTAAAGCCTTTCTTTCGAATCCATAGCTGCTCATGAAAGGAGGATAAGGGAGTGCTTGAGAATCGGGCCCTTTAGGTTTAGGGAGGAGGAGCCTTTTTTTCTCGACCCCCGATATTGACTAGGGGCAACACAGCCCCTTCGATCAAGCTTTATCTCATCCGATCACACTTTGATATTGGCGCAAGATTCCCCCCGGCTGGTAGATTTCTCCTTGTGAAGCTATCTCCGCCTTCTTTTTCTATAAAGACCTTAAGGCCATATCTGCTCATCCCTTTGTGGATCGTATATGACTCCATTGAGGCATCCTACAATCCCTTCCATCAAACGGAGGTTAAAGAATCACACGCATCATTCTTCGACTTAAGAGCAGGGCTATTCATTACGAATTGTTGCAGCTTTCCCTGTCCTTACACGGGATGCTAGCAAACAAATAGATAGGCAGTAGACTAAGGAATGAGGGAAAGACACATCCTAGAAAACCTTGATTCAAAATCACTTCTTGTAATTCTACTTCTTCTTTTTCTTACCCTCCGACCTGTGCTATCCATTCTGCGGGCAGTATTCTAATATTTAGAGGTATTGGGTCTAGGAAATGCCAACAGAGAAGCAAGCCGAACCACCATAAGTGGATCCTGAGCATGAGTCAGTACGTCAACAATCAGAAAAACCTCCATATAGATAGCACATTTCCCAATATAAGGATTCTTTGTCAGGTCTTTCCATTCGGGACAGCAGCAAACCACCTTTTTTATTCACAAATGATTGTGATTGTGGAGTTGAGGCAGGGAACGGTGCTAGACGACCATACCCTAGGTTGAGGGATTCCACCCTACTCCCATGATTTGATTGTCGCCTTACTGCTTGACGAGAACAACCTACCACTTGTTCTTGTACGCGCTATAAGATATAGGCTTTCTATGAAAGCTCGTAGGATCAGCTGACAAAACAGAAAGGGATTCGGACTCCTCTATAAAAAAGGGTTCATGTCTATCGAAGAGGGATCTCAGATTGCGCTTGACCTCTATCCGCTCGTAGCATGGGTGAAAATTCTACCTCTTAGGTAATGAAGGTGGACAGCTCGTCGTTTTCGGGGCCGAAACAGGTGAAATCTTTGGGCATTATTTTCATGTTACTGCAGGTACATGCGAAGAAATGATCAAAAGGCATGCGGAAAAACCTGTCTTTAGGAGACTTGCTGCTTTCGGTTGATTCTGATAGAGAGCCTTGAAAGCCTAATTGAAGGAATAAGTGAAGCTATCGGGACTCAGCCGGGCACCACGCTCTCGCCCTCTATATACCAAAAACTGGAAACTCCTTTGAAAGACTCCTGTTTATATCTTTGCAGCTTTAGAATGGCACTGCTTATAGGGCTTAGGAGAAGGCATGTAGGAGACTTGCCATTAGAATCTTTTTGATCCAGCTAGCAGACTCCCTCGCAAAGTAAACTACGCTCTTCTCTTTCCCTTTCAGTCGAGCTGCACTAACGTCCACCCTATCGAAGTATTCTTTCAAAAGAGGGTTCTAAGAAGGGCAAAAAATTGTGGGAGCTTACCTGATAATCAAGGGGGAAGCGCTGATCACTTACCTAATCTAATATAGGGATTTCTCTTGAGAGGTAAATGTCAACCTGACTCCCTTACTCTCTAACAAGCTCGCCGCTCTATGGCCATTAGCCAGCCCGAACTGCGTTACCAAAAGCGACTCTAGTTCAGTGGAACTTTATCTTTACCCGGTTGAGTGAGTCGGTAAGTCTTTGAATATATACCCGAGAGCTGCTTGATTGGGAAAGAAAGTCGTGACTGGTGGCTGGTTAGTCTGATGGTTAGGCTCTCTCTCGTAAGCCGATTTCTATTTCTATAAATAGATTGATATTTGGGCCGACATCCTTGTAGGCAGCAGCGCAAATATTACATCTCCCATCATCCAAAACCTATTACATGATACTCCGCCACATCATAAACACATCTTGAGTGGAATTTGCAGTTCTTAGTGGTTAGTAGCGCTTTACAAACCAAGGGAAGCATCTTTGGTTGTGTGTTTTTGAAAAGCTCGGCATACCATGAGAAGCCTACCCCCCCCCACCCTATTTATGTAGGTAAGGCGAGGAGTGTGATTCATAGTTTCGAAGACCTTACCATTGACTAAAAAAAAAAGGTCGAATTCATTTCGTATTTTCGTATAATAAAAAATAATAGATGTGGACTGGTAGGTTTGGATCTAAATGGAATCCTCCGGGGAGAGTTTTAGACTTTCACTTCTGCCTTTGTAACGAGCTGGACTCGAACCAGCGCTGTAGGATGCGAAAAGCACCCGGATTTCTTCCAAAGAATCGTTACGGTTACCCGGTTCCCATCGTAGGTACGTCCGGGGCTAAGAACCCTCCCCTCCAGCCAAAAAGCCAAATGTTGTTGAAGTAATTATTTATTTATTAAACCGATCATAATATTCTCAGAGTACGCTATTAGGCACCTTTGGTCTAGGCTTTGACCCAAAAGTCCACTTTGGATTGAGAACGTCCCACTGTGGATTCATAGACTGAACTTGCCCTCAATTTGAAAGCCTCGAAACACAAGTCGCGTCACTGCATTCGTTCAGCCGGGTCGCCAAAGCAGCGGTGATGAAGGCTGACAAGCACGATTGACCGGAACCGGAGTCTCACGAGGGATTTAGCAGTTCCGTGGCTGCATATTCAGTCTAGCACATGTGCATGAACGAAGAATACAAGGTCTCCCCCGTTTCACACCTTGCCTTCACTAACTGAGCTGACAAGTGTATGAATGAAGTCGAAGCAACAAGTGTACTTTTCTTCCCCACAGCTTCGAAGCTTTAAGAGATAAGGGGCAGTGGGGTTCACTGGAAGGGAGAATGGCGGGAATAATGTATTGCAATGTAATGGAACTCAAAGCCTGTTTCATAGGCTGTACTCGTACTCCTTTGCCGTAATGCTACACTACACTCGTCTAAAAAGTTCTCGTTAAGTCTGAGTGGTCGAGTGAATTTATGAATGAACGAGCAACTATTATAATAGTTGAAAGACCTTTTTCTTTTTTTTTCTTCCGAGAAAAATACACTCTTTCTTGGCTAGTGCAGTAGACTCCATTATAGGTCATTCGGAAGGGCTCACTAGAGTTCTATTTTAGGGCCCTCTCCTTCCTTATTCATTCTATAGGGCGAGTGCATAGCCTTAAATAAATCAAGTTAAGGCCGAGAAAAAGAAGTTCCAGAGGCATCTTCCATTCATATCGATTTGGGTTTTTCTGCACCATATTTTGATCTGCCTCTTCTTCGATCCGGAATTCCCAGCAAATCCTTGACTCCTCGAATACAATGGGATTTCACACCTGGCAAATCTTTCACTCTACCTCCTCTTATTAACACCATAGAATGTTCCTGTGAATTATGACCTTCGCCTGGAATGTGAGCAAATATATCATGTCGATTGCTCAACCGTACTTTGGCTATCTTACGTGAAGCTGAATTAGGTTTTTTCGGTGTTCTCGTTGAAACACGCGGGCATACTCCTTGCTTCTGGGGACATTGATCCGAAGCTCGAGTACGGTCCGTGCGCCGTTTTTCTTCTCTACCATGACGAATCAATTGATTTAATGTAGGCATCGCTCTTGACTTTGTCCTTCCCCCTAATTTCTTCCCTATTACTAGTGATTACTCCCGATCCGAAGCACCCCTTTTCCATTCATAGAGAAATCCAATCGTCAAAATCAATAAAAAGGCCATCATGGACCAAGATCCAAACAGATCAATCTTGTTGATAGGTACTGCCCAAGGAAAGGAAAAGGTTACTTCCGGATCAGGGATAATAAATAAAATTGAAACAAGATAAAATCGTATATCGAAACGACTTCTGGCATCACCGAAAGGATCGAAACCACATTCGTAGGCCGACAATTTTTCTGGATAGGTCGAACTATTGGAAGCAAATGGAAAAGGAACACCGAGTGGGATCAAAGAAACTAGCAGACTTATCACTAAATAGATAAAAATAGGTGCAAATTCTGACATCACCACAGCCCACTTGGTTCTTTCGCTCCTTGCTCGCGGAGCGGCATACCGGAAATAAAATCAAGAAGAAAAAGCCCATCTGCAAACCTTTTAGAAAGAGGGGGTTCCCTGGGGCGACACGATATTGAACGCAATCTTCTTTTTCATTCTCAACAGGAATGCATCAACAAAAGTTCCCTTCCATATAGATCGTCGTGGCATGAACTCATTTCCGCCTTTCCCCACCCCTACCCGAAATCCTGCTTTGGTGGGCTTCCCTCAAGGTGACACCGAAGGTCTACCTCCTTTCGTGCGCCCCCCCACCTCCTCCATAAGGATGATCCACTGGATTCATTGCAACACCACGAACAATGGGGCGCCCTCTACTTCTAACTAAATGCTAACCACCGGCTTTGTCCAGCTTTTCTAAGCTTACGTGCACGGATTGGGAACTATACCTGGCATTGGGAATCAATGACTTTTTCAACACCCGAAGGTAGCCGCACAAGCCTAAGAGAGAGTGTAGGGGGTGCAGGTTCCTTCATTATTTTAGCAAAAAAGTTCCTGCGGCCCCTTCATAAGTAAGGCCAGCTTTGCTAAATGACCTGGATGACATTCAAGATCATGTACCCATGTTCCTATACGTATATCGGTTTATGGTATGAAATTTGTCTATTTGAGAATTTAGATCAAGTATCTCGTATCTATAAGCAGGGGGGCGTGGCCAAGAAGCAGCCAGCTGACTTCCCCCTGGAATTCCACTCGGCCTTTCTTCGCTGTGTGAATAAGGTCTTAGTATGTATGGGCGGGTCGCAATAAGTCGCTGGTCGAAGGTTTAGACCAATTGCAATTCATCACCATCTTGCCCGCTTCCAATTGATGACTGGCTATTATATAAGTGTTGACCTAAGCCCCTGTGCTGGGGCTCGGCTCCCGAACCGTACGTGAGCTGCCTCGTACGGCTCTTCCTAAGAACTTGAAGCCCTTTCTCTCTAAATAGAAAAAAGAAAATGGAAAAAAAAAAGACTTTTTCAAAAAGCCTTCGCCTCCTATTCAACGGGGCTATTAGAGAAGCAGCTTCGTTCCTTGACTTCTTTGCTCAGTCAAGCTTCCTTGTTCCTTAGTGTAGTCTCGGTCCATAGTTGTTGACTCTGTTTCTTATAGCCTAGTCTATATCCACAGCTGACGTGACTCCGTACCGACGCGTCACCCTTTGTAGACGGCTAAGTGACTTCGTAACCTTAACGTACTTATTTTCGTACTTTCTTTCTTACTATATCATAAGCCTTCGTCGGGCTTTCGTCCTTTCGCCTATAGGCGGGCTTCGCTATCGCTCATGACTTGGTATAGAGTCCGTGTAGTCGTCGGCCTTCCCACCAGAAGGCCTATGATATAGTGGTCGGCCCATGTTTCCGGCTCTTGCCTCCTTCCTTACTTTTCTGAGAAGCCCTTGGAGACTAGAAAGGCCCTATGAAGTCAAGGGGCTGTTCACCTTTGGAAACTTAGCTACTTTGAGTACTACTCAATACTAAAGTCAAGGCGAACGGGGCCTTACTTATGAAGGGGCCGGGACGTGACGCAGAATGCTTGGCCTCCTTTAGGGAGGCGACACCCCTAATAATAAGAAAGGGGGTGAGCTTCTGGCGGTTAGCTTCTAGAACTAGATAAGATAATAGGCATTAGGCATTCTGAGCTGGAAGGAGGCAAGCAAATGAAGGGAGGCATTACGGGCCGACTACAAGAAGCAAAGCTTCGTAGACTCGACAAGTCGCTTATAGAATGCCGACTACTAAGTTCAGACTTTCCACTTCATTTAATAAGGGGAAGGGAGGAGGGAAGCGAAGCTTAGCGAGCTTTAGAATGCCGACCACTACATAAGCCGCTGGCGGAGAAAGCTCTTCGAGTTCCCCTTCATTCGTTGCTAAGCCAAGGTCCTTTTCTTTTAGTGCTTCGAGTCAGCCCGCGCTTTTTCGAAGAATCCTGCACCCATGGGCATACGGCCTGGCAGGCCTGGACTTTCCGCCGGAGCTTCATGGGCGTTGCCCCGTTCCCCAATCAGATGTTTGGATGTGAGCTATACTCCGCGAGGAGCCAAACGGGCGTATGGCCTTGCCATTTGACCTCTCTTCCCGTGTGACTAGGAATACTCAGTGACAACCTCTCAATTGTCACCGCCAGGCCTCTCTTGCTACCACGGTAGCACCTAGTGTGGTCAGCACCAATCGTGTTCGGGCAACGAAGCTTACACTCATTCACATTGGTTCATCCTGCTATACCCCGGGCCTTTTGCTCTTCTAACGTAAAAGGTGGCCGGCCATTCGTCAAGGCCCAGGAATCCGCTGGACATCTCAGCGGCGGGATTGGATACCCGCATCCGATCGAAGTTCCATTTTGATTCCCCCTAACATAAAGGAGAGCTCTTTCTAGGTGGGTCGCTTCGCGCAAGACATTGCTTAGGACCAACGGGTCACACGACAGGTGCACGATCGACTTTGCACGCTCCATCCTTCGGCCCTTTGCCTATCGGCTTGGCAGGCAAGCTACCTTGATCCGTCTTTGGCTTCGATTTGTTATGCTCAGCAGCTCCAACAAGCCCTAAAGTATCTTTCCGTCTAAAACTCTGCCAAGAAAGCGCTGCTTTACGTTTGATCCTATGTGCCCAGAGAATGCTATGCGTTTTCCACTTTCGGACCTCGCAAAGAGAGAACGTGTTTTTTCCTCTGACTTTCTCTCTCATTCGCGGAGCGAAGAAAGCGGGCTTTGCCCCAGCTACCGCTATCCCTGGGAAAGCTAAAGAGCTACCAAAGGAAAGGGATGCAGTCTCCCCCTTGGCCTTTGGAGAGGAGAAGGCAGAGAAGAAAACGTCTTTCGCGCAAGTTTTTTTGCTTCCTGCGCCCTTACTAGCTCTAGTAGTAAGGCTCTTCGACCAAGGAGGCATTCTGGTAGGAGGGCCGACCACTACATAAGCCGCCATCAGTCCAGGAGAGAAGCAAGCTACCTTTCTTTGATCCACCTTCCCGGGCAGGGAAGAGAACGAAAATTGGCCGCGGATGGTGGTCGTGGTAGGTTCGAGGATCTTACCATACGAGTCCAAGGGAGCGAACTCCTCTTTCGTTTTGCATTTCTTCTGGCGGGGTAGCAGCACCCCCTCGATCCATCGTACTGGAGCGATCCGAGAAGAACGATTAGGCTCATATTCTATCCTTTCTACAATGCCCATAGACGAAGTGCTTCGTTTCAGATCAATTCTTCGCTGCAATCGCTTCGATCCACCCCCTCGGTGAAAAACCGTAATACGCCCTGATGAATTCCTACCTGCGGACTTCCCTGTACTCAAAGTGAATTGTCTAAGTGCTCTCCCCTCTTTTTTTCTCATTGTCTATCTCGTAATCATTCGATTCCGTCCGCTCCTACTCCTACTCCTTCATCGTCGTTGGTCCTTTTGACATAACTCCTCTCAACGAAGAGTGAGAAATTCTTTCCCCATAGAAAGCATTTTTCTTTTTCGCGGGGAACAAAAACGTATAAAGAGAAACGTTAGTCAACATTTGATCTATCCCGAAAACGCGCTTCAATCCGCACATAAGCAAGACGTTTTCTTTCTATAAGAAATTACGTACGTATCGTATAAGGGCTAAAGCACATACATATAGAGCATATAGAGAGGCCATATGGACATAGACAGAGCTTTTTATTATTAAGGTCCTCAAGAAAGATTTTTGAAAGTCTTTCAAGGGCATTTCTCTTCTCTAAGTCCGGAGCAAGCATCTTAGACTAATGCGGATCCGACCCTTTGAGGCACTTTGACTAGTGAGACAAAAAGACAGGGGCAAGACGGGGTCAACTCTTCTATCTTCCAATTCCCTTCTTCACTTAATAACTTACAGAATGACTGCCAGACTGACAGTTCAAAGAGCCGGAAACATGGGCCGACTGCTCTATCTATAACTAGGGATGAGCTGACGACCATATTCGGGATACCTTCACCTGGACCAAACCCAGACACTGGGCGTTGACCAGAACTGAGTCCTATTCCCAGACTCAAGATAGCTGTCATATTGGATACCCAATAATAAGACCTTCAAAGATCTTATATGATAAGTCAGTAATTTATTAGTAAGTAAGTTTGTAAGTCAAAGCCCATTGCTCCGGTTAGGTATAATATAAGGCGGCGGATCCTTAGTGGATACTAAGACGGATACATTCGTTTAGTGCGGCTGTAGTATCAAAGTCCGGGGCTTGCTTGACAAACATATGCACATGTCCGCAATAGCTAAAAACTAACGGGAGAGGGTGCAGAATGGTTATCGAAATCCTCCTAAGCTTTCACAGTTTTAGGGGCCAGCGGTCTCGCTATTCCTGATGATCAGGTTAGGCAAGCTAATCACGCAATCCAGCTTCTCCAGCAAACCCCGGAATGTTCGCTAATCCTGTTACCCCTTTTTCGCAAATCTCATCCAGGACGTCCCTAATAAACTAGATCCAGCTATACAACCTAATCAAGCCTGCTGCGTCAAACCGGGAATTCTAATTCGCGAATACGTGAACAGAGACTTCTCTCTGCTGCTGTAGCTGCTAGGATACTGAAATTGTCTGCTTAACACCCTTCTGAAATTAGACAACTTGTTATAGGGTTCATTCGCCCAAACACACGAACATACTATACAAAGAAAGAGAGGCAAGCGCTGAGTCAACAATGAGATTACACCTCTGATTCGTCACCCGCTGAGCAGATGTAAGTGTTAGAAAGAGTAAGTTAAGTAAAGAAAGATGTCAGTTAATAAATCAGAGGACCCAGCCTCACTAACGTTAACGGATTGTCTACCATTCGCTCTGCTTCGGAAAGCCCTGTGGAGGCCCACAAAGAAAGGCACGGAGCTTACGTTGCATGCAATATCTTGGAATCTGCTTCGATATAAGTCGGATGGATAGTTTTTTAGGTAAAAAGAGAATAAAATAGCAGCAAGACAAAATGGTTTGAAGTCGAATAAAGGGCCGCGGAGTCATAAGCAAAAGCTTCTATACTTGCTTTCAAAATCCACACATATATAAGCTCTACTAAATCTAGATAACTAGAATTTTTAGGGTGTTATCGAAAAGGGGACCTGAAATCCTTCCGGCAAAAACTGAACTTCGGAGGGGCTATGCTGCTTACTGTAACTGTCAAATTGTATTCCCGGACACACATAAAAAATAGAAATGGCAAAAAAAAAGACCTCCTACACGCACAGGAACCAGAACAAAAGAAGGAAGGAGATAAGATCCACCTGCACGTCCGAAAGGAACCAAGACCTGAAAATGCGGCATCGAGACCTGAAGGCAACCGAGGAACCACTATTCAAAACCACGCCGACCTTACCCACCCCGTGTGTGTGGGTGCCCAGTTCATCTCCCCTTTTTGAAACTTCCCCGCTAAAGAAAAGATAAAGAACTTCTTTTTTGGATTTTCCTTCTCCAAGCTTCCCTATTGAGTAAGGGCCTCGATCTCAGTTCAATCCTTTATTTATTGCGTTGGATCGTCGATCCATGCTGTGAAATGGTGCGCAATGATCAAAAGGCCTACTTTACAAAGGGGCCAAAAATCTGCACGGATTGACTAGGCCGGTTCCAGCCTTCCTGCTTTTTGTTTGTAGGATAACTCTTGCCGCTGCTTTATACTATTACTGCGTGTTCTCATCTTTTGAAAGAAGGTGCTTAAGGATCTAGGCAAATATTCATAAAAAAAATATTAATTAACTGAGAAGCATTCAAATATGAACTTTCAAATAGGAATTTCCAAACTCTGTTAGAAAGCACCCCTTTGTAAAGCATTAAGACAGCTTCCTTCTCTCAAAAAGCCTGACCTAGGAGAAATTAGTGCTATGCACTGAACTGAACACTCAACCTCTCTCTCAAATAGGCGGCTCGAGGCTGAAGATTTATTTTGAGTTTTTTTTTATGAACAGATTCATCTAATTATGGACGAATCAGTATTTTTGCTTTATTACACTGCCTTTTATGACCTAAAAGTGCTTGATTTATGAGCTTTTCAGGCCCTCCTCTTTTCTCGGATGGGACCTCCTGTCCCTCCCCCGTCGCATAAGGAGTGTCTAAAGACAGAAGTTCTATTCGATCCAGCCGGATTTTTCAGAACGTTTTCAACCCTCCTCCCTTCCCCTTATTAAATGAAGGAAAAAGGGAATAAAGAAGAAATTCCTTTCTTTATCTTTATTGATACAGATGATTGTTCGGGCATCTAGCTCCCCGGAGAGGCAATAATGAATGGTCGAATCATATTTGGGGATCTATATCATAACATGAGTTGGAAGGTTCTTCCGTAAGAGAGAGCCGAGAGATAGAGCGACAGCTGTAGGATCGGAAGCCAACCGACTTGCAGCTGCCAATGTCCGCCTGAGTCTCTTCTCTTTTACTACAGATGGGAGTCCATAGCGAGCATCTAGGTAACTAACCGGAAGCCGGAAAGTCGATAGATAACCGTAGTTCATATCCTTTCGCTAACGGCCTACCTCCAGGCGCATAGGAGCGAGTGGCCAACCGCAGAACACTACCTTACACCTGGATTCAAACATGGTGCTCGATGTCAAATCGTAGGCATTGGTTCCGAGTCTGTTAGCTACTGAGAATGAACCAAGAGACGCGGTTTCGAACATTATCTAAACAATTAATCATTCGTGCCTTGGTATATAGAGGGCGAAACCGCGGTTTCGTGCGCTTTTGATTTGTTGCCCGGGCTAGAGCTATTAGAGGGGGCCTCTTAGGCGGCTATTAAGGATCTAAGAATACCGGGTATTTGACTTATTAGCATTAAATAGTCTCTTTCCTGTGCTATCAAGAATCAGGAATAGCGGAAAAAAAGGGCTTGAAAACGGAATTCAAGGGTTCTAGAAAGCGGGGTAAAGAAATTGCGTAAAATAATCATTGAATCCGCGACTCAGTTATTGTTATTAAAAGATCAAAGCAAAATTGAGTACTTACACCTAACAAAAAAACACAGGGGAGTTGGTTTTTTACAAGTAAAAAAACAGATATGGGAAAAAAAACTCATATTACCAGTGACGGCCATACCAATAACACGGAAATGAAAGTTCAGAACGCGTGAAAGGTGGGGGAAGGAGCTAAATTTGGAAGAGAAGGAGACTAACATTCAGGGGGGGAAAGAAAATCTTGGTATGCCGGAAAGATTTGTTAACTCGGAAGAAGAGGAGCTACCCTAATGGTATGATCCAAGAGAAGCCCAAGAGCGCTCTGACGAACGTTCCCGACAACAAAAAGAAATTGATCGGGACTATTATAGATTACGTCAGAGACAGTCTATTCTCGAAATAGAGAACGAACGGCTCAAGTTCCGAATCAATCAGTATGAGCAAGCCAAAGAAAGGCGAAGATTCCGGCGTGGGTAGAAAGTCTTCTTGGGCCTTTCGTTCTCCATTGTCATTAGCCTTAGATTTCAAAGGGGTAGCCTGAAAATCAAAGGCGAGGCCCACCCGGGTGGGGGAGCTATTGTGAAGCCTAGAGAGCTTGAACTTTTTACTATGCGCGTCGCTTCTCTTTACTTTTTTATTGAAAGGTTCCCCAACAGCAGCTTAGTAGCTTAACTCTTTCTACTGGCGTGGCGCTGCTGGATGCTTCTGATCAATAGAACAGGAAGAGGAGGAAGAAAAAAAGCTTATGATGAGCATCTATTTGAGTCGATCATTTCCAAGATCAAATTCCAGTTTTTTCTTATGTAGTGGAAACGCCTTACAATCTGAAGTTTTACGCTTAAGGGAAGAAATGTTCTTGGTGGATGCAGGACTTGGGACCCCCAGAATTTGTATGCAAGATGAGCTGGAAGGAGTGCCAATCAACCGAGCCACCAGGTTTGAGAATAAGGTGGGATCCCTGGATCTAGTGGCCGGTGAATCACTGATCAAAAAGCGGATTTTGGAGAGATTCTTCATGGATCTAGTGGCCGGTGAATCACTGATCAAAGAGCGAGCAGCCGTCAGGTTTAATGATTTGGTGGGATCCACAGATGTAGTGGCTGGTGAACCGCTTCTTCTTCTTCCACGAAGATTCAGACAAAAGCGAGCTTGGATGGAACTGAACAAGATTTGGCGAACGAATACAAAGGTCAAAGGTTTTATTATTAAGAAAGTAAAAAGGAGTTATTTAGTAGCCATCGCGGGTTTCATTACTTTTCTTCCATCCCCTCCTCTCATAAGGCGAAGGATATTAAATGATCGATTCACCGTTGAGAGCATTAACCCCAAAAGGAAAAAGACGAATATTGTGGTGTGGTGTTCTACCAGCAGCAGATTAAACAAGAACTTGATTCGCGCAATCCAAAAAAGAGCAGTTTTTTCAATTCCGAAGCCTAGCGTCCCCTGATAACACTCTTGAACCTTAATCCATTCTTTTGTTGAGGTTCTATCACTCAACTCAAGGCCGCTCTGTCATTGTCTGATTTTTGGTTGCATATTGAAAGGCACACTCGAAATTATGTATCTACTTATCGTATTTTTGCCCCTGCTCGGTAGTGGAGTAGCAGGTTTTTTCGGACGTTTTCTAGGATCAGAAGGAACCGCTATAATGACCACTGGTATAAATAGAGTATTTTGAGGAATTAGGATTTTGGGCTTTTTTTTTCTCTTTCGTCTTTATTGTGTGCCTTTCAATATGCAAAAAAGTTCGGCTTTCCACTTGTCTTTGTTATTCATGTGTTCTTGCTTTTTCTGATCTCGTTGTTGTTTTATTATTTCCGCGTCCCTTTTATATGGTTAAGGCTTTCCCTTCCTTTCTCTTCTCTTGTAATCGAAGGTATGGAAAAGGGGGGAGGGCAAGCACTTCCTCTTCCGGCCCAACAAGCTCATCCACCGGAAGCGAGGACTCGGAAAGTACAAGTCAAAATATTGATTTTTTGATCTTCGGATTCACAGGTTTCTCATTCGCGAGCCCAAAACCCGGAACCAAGAGATAACCTTCTTTCGCATTTTGGCGCTTTAGATCAGCAGGGACGGGGGGGAAAGAGAATTATATGCTCGTATCCGCATCCTAGAAAGCCGATTAATCAATCGGTTACCTCCTCAACTGAACTTGGGTGAATACGAAAACTTGGTCAGAGAAAATCTAAATCAAGCAAGAAACATTCATGACTACCAAAGTGATCTAGCCAATGAGATCTTTGACGTTACTATACTCGAATGTAAAGCAAATTAGCAGGAAAAACTTTTCAATCTGCTTCTGCGAACAACGCTGAACCGAAATTAGAAAAGAATCCCCATTGAATGAGAAGGACATAAGGGATGAAGCCTTGGAATTTCTTGAAGATCAAATTGAGAGAAAAAATCTTTCGAATCCCCGCGCTCAGCTCAGCTTATTAGTAGTGGAAAGGAAAGGAAGGATTTCTCAAAAATGACCTTGGAATATTTATTGGCTGGAGCATCTACAACAATACAGGCATGGTTCCATATTATACACTGGATTGAAAGCACAAAATCGTGGCATGTGAAGACTCGAATTTTGAATGATACTTTCTGTTTTGTCGAGCCCTGCTTTGGTCTCTGGTTTGATGGTTGCACGTGTTTATGGATCGAAGAGATTATGTTCACCAAGAAATGACCCGAAATTGGATCTTGGTCTATTTGAGATTGTTCTTTTTAATCGTAATCAAAGATGTTTTCTTGTCTCTCGTTTCTTCTCACTCTTGATTTTTATGGACAGAAAACTATCCGTTTCAGGAGAAAAAGTAGCTCGAGCCAAAGGCGACAGCGAGGCCCCCCGCGATTTAGGGGGGAAGGGGAAAAGTGGGTATGCGGGTTTCCCCCAGTTTCTTACATCTAGTGAATGAAGGTCGCATTGAAGCTCGTTATGCCTCTATAACATATAACAACCGATTTTGCGACAATCTTACAGCCAGTTTAGTTGAGGAAGTAAGCTGTAGTGCTTTCAGCAGTAGGGGAGTTCTCATAGTTATCTACGGTAGTCACAGTTAGGGCAGCAAGCCATTTCGTTAGTAGTTTCTTTTCTTTCATGGATAGAGATCACTTTCCTTCCTTGGATAGCGAGTAGGTATAGGTAGGGTTGGCAGCTGTATCTATTTTTGCCTTACCTCTTTAAGATCCTCCTCTTCTTTTGAGTTTGAGGAAGTTGTTAGCCTGCGAGAAAGGGAGTTTCCGATCCTTTAATATCTTGATTCTTTGCTTGCTTGTTAAATTTAGAGCCTAGCACGCAAAGTAGGCCTTTCAATATGAAAGTTTGATGATAGAATATAGGGCCAGCAAGTTCGCCAGTTAGCTTTCCTGCCAGCGAGTAGTCTGATTGTTAGTTAGATTCTCTCCTCTGATGTTACACTAAGTGATCACTGGAATCATAGATGTTTCTTCATGTTCAGCTAGTCTGTTAGTGATAGGAAATCCAGTTAGATACAAGTCAGTTCTCTTTATGTTGTAAGCCAGTAACTTTCTTTCAAAAGTAGTCCAAGAAGTAGGACATCTTTTCTGATACTTCACTCTTTCGTTGAAGTGTGAACTAAAGGTCTTTCAAGTCTTCAGGCCTGTTTAACGTACCGATATATGTAAAGAGAAAAGACATAGGATAGGATAGTTTATTATACTCTCTCTAGCTATTTAGTTACTGCTTTCACTCAGAACCCTATCAGTAAAGGAAACCTCCCAACACTCCTAAGTCATAACTCAATAACTCATAAAGCAGTAACTCCTAAAGCATTCGGGGGGAAGTCTAGCAATTTCTTTATGGATTCAAAAGAGGAAGTGGTCCTTAGATTCATGTCTAAGTCAGGAAGCCCCTGCAATATCTTTTTTTGATGGGGGCCCCTCTCTGATAAGGAAGGAAACGACTAGGCTCTCTAAAAGGTATCAAGATAGGGAAATTGGCGATCCCTAAACTGGCCGGAATGAGGAATACACTCTTCAAATCTTTCTCATTGACAACTTAGCTATTCTCCCATGAGAGAGTTGAGAAGTGCCTTTTTCAAGCCCTTTTCTTGTATAGAGCGCTGCTTTTGGAGTGATTTTTTCGATGGGACCAACTCGAAAGAAGCTTACCTAAACGTCACTTACAGTTCATACTTCTTTAGGGAGGAGCTATAATAACCCCATGATAGCGACGATGACGATAAGGATTTCCTTCTATATAAAAAGAAGTAGGGTTGCACGTATTAACTCTATAATTACTACGGTTATCCGAGTAGCAGATACCATCAAACAAAGTCTAACTGATTGTTAGAGCCATTCGCAGTTTCACAGTAAGAATTAGTTCATACTTAACACATGCATGGCTTAGCTTAATCTTTGAGACAAGCATATGACTACTGGAAGGATCAACCAGGTACTGAAGCAGCTACTTTCGAAGTAACAGAAAGAAAAGCAAGGACTCGAGTGGGCTTTCTAGTGGTCGAAAAAATTCCAAAAAACCTCGAATGGATCTCTTAGTTGTTGAGAAGGTTGCCAAAAGCGGTATAGTATAGTTGTCCTACCCAGTCAAAAAACCAAGTAAACCAAAAGATGGCGACTAGGCTTGCTGTTTCCATTATTTTTCCATTTCAAGATCCCAATGGATCTATGATAAGATCCTTTATTGAAAACTATTTCTCCATGGTATAAAAAGTCAACTGATCTCAATGAATACAATATTTTGTATGGCTACATAAACTTTTGAGAACAGTTCTAGATCTGGTCCAATACGAACTAGTGTAAGGAGTTTATTAAAACCATTTCATTCTTTATATGGATGGTCTAAAATAGCTCCTGGGTGGGGACCGAGTCAGAACTACCATTCTAATCTAAAAGCCGGCCTAAAAGAGATAGGGGATGCAAATCTAACACATAGCAGGAGGGAAAGTGTCTTGGAACAGGCTGCTTTCTGCTTTGTTTAACAAGCATCACCCTTCCTTTCTTTTCCCACTTCTCTTCCTTCTGCGGCATTTGGCCGCTTATTCCGGGCCGTGCCTTACTTAAAAGAATAAGATTTCCATTCCAAATCTAATTTATAGAACCCGACCCTATTCTATACCAGCTGATTCTATAGATGATATAACAGGAGTCAATTCAATAGCAAACCCCGGAGGAATATGCTCTTTCAGGTTAAGGAAGGAAAAATCCGTTGCTGGAGGATTTCATAAACCAAATCAGAATGTATAGAATCGGCTTCTTGAGGAGTTAGACTAAGAAGATATTTAGCAATCTAGCAGCTCTCGGGTATATATTCAAAGACTTAGCGCAAGAGTAGGCTCATGAGGCTTAGGCACCTAAGGGGCGTAGCGCTCGTTACCCGGGATAGAGGAAGCCTGCGTCTAATATATAGTAAGGGAAGGAACTTCTTTCTCTAAGTAAGTAGCTAACTTCCAATAAAGAGTTGTTACCCCGAAAAGCACGTTACGCCGCACTAAACTAACTAGTTACCTTGAACTGTGGATGGCATGGAATGCTAAAAGAGATCCTTGCTAACCCAGGTAGTTTCCGGTCGGCGGCCTTGTCAACTGAATTCCCCACTCCATCCTGTGCTATATCGAAGAAGGGAATTTCCACAACATGATCTTGATCTCACTAACAAAACCTGAGGCTGATACCTGAGAGGTGGAGCCAATTAGCCGCTTTCCTTGTTGCCATGTACCTGGATGGGACCTGTAGCCCAATTCTTTTCTTGCCCCCAACTCACTCTAATGGCGGGAGTCGTCATCATTTTTTTTCTTTCTTTTTTCCCGGTAAGGGTTCATCAATCCTCCTTCAAGCTAGGGGATGGCTGGTTGGGAAGGTCTCTTTGGGACGAAATGGGCCAATCAGAATAACGTCCTTTGAGAGTTCGAGATGTAGGAGCGAGTCTTCGACTTTCGGTTCTGAGGATCTAATTTCCTGATGCCCTATAAGTAAGGCTTAGGGGTACGGGTTTGGGTACCAGTGACTCAAGTCTTTCGCGAATAGATTCTTTCAGAACTTTTCCTAACTGATACCAATCTTTGTTCTCACCTATCTATGAACGAGGAGAATCTACGAGGATACGCGCCACGTATGAGAGATCTGGTCCTTTCGGCTCCAATTCTTTCTCAAATCAAGCAGACTGGGATGGGAATGGATAAGTGGGTAGGAGCCCTTAATAGAGTTTCGATGAAATAGCCGGACATAAACCTTATTTATGTTATGGAAGGGAAGACCTTACCTTAGAAAATAAATAAGACATTTGATTCAACCCCGTGTTTTTATTTTAGGCATCGACCCGTTAGGACGAGCCTTGAAAAAGCCTATTTTTGATTCGTTTTTCCGCTTTCTAATTTCGGCTTGTCTATTAGTGTAAATGGTCGATGAACCTACTTTGGGCATAAGAGAGTGGGCCGGCCCCTCATGTGGATTGGTTCCTGCTATGTGTTAGATTTGCATCCCCTATCTCTAAAGGGCTTCCTTTTCTGAGGCTTGACTTCCAATGTTCGTGCTGAAAAAATCCCCTTTCTTTCCAGCATCAAAGATATCCTATTTTGATTTTACCAGTCATCAACAATGAAATTCAAGGCCAGACAAGCCAGTTTCAGTGGCAGTTGGGGGAGTTGATAGCTCTTTAGTTCCAGTTTCATTCTAGCCAGAGCCATCTGGAGTTCTCGCTGGGAGTTCTGTTAATTCAGTGGTAGTTGCCTTACCTGCTATCCTGACTAGTAGGAGTTTTTTTACATATTGTTCTACCCCCCTATCTCTAAGGCGCCGGAGCAAAGAGAAGGATATCAGTTGCCCTATCTTTTTCTTCCTCTCTTTTTTTTAATATATAGGAATATCACCGGAAAGCTCAACCCGTTTTTTACCGTAATAAATAGGGCGAGGGGCCGAAAGGGAAAGGTTGAGAGATTGACTTCTATTTAGTGGATGATCAGGTCTCTCGGGATCGGGATATGCTTTTGATTTTTTCTTTTTTTCGATCCGGGCCCTCGTAAACTCGGTAAAGCGGCTTCGCTCCTCGCTTTTGTTCAATTATAAATAAATAACCACTTTAATGGAGATTTATAGCATCATTCAAGTAAATACAGATTGAGATCGTAGAAACATGAGCTTGTGATATAGCTACACCTAATTCCAGACCGGTTAATGCAAGAACTATAAATAAAGGACCAAGATCTCCTATGAAATATAAAAGATCATTCATACATAGCATAGTCCAAGCGAACCCACTTAAAATCTTTACTAAACTATGACCGGCCATCATATTAGCAAATAAACGTATTCCTAAGCTTAATGCGCGAAAACAATAAGAAATTAGCTCAAGGAGTACTAAAAAAGGTGCTAACGGCAGTGGGACTCCTGCGGGTAATAAGAAGCTTAAAAAATGAAGCCCATTTCTTTGAAATCCAACTATAGTAATGCCAATAAAAATGGAAAATGAGAGACCCAAAGTAATGAGAAAATGACTTGTAACTGTGAAGCTATAAGGTATCATACCCTGGGGATTACAAAATAACGAAAAAGTAAAAGTGACCGAGATGCAAGGGAAAAACTTTTGTTTAACATTTCCGGAAAGACCCCCTATTTGTTCGTTTACCAGGTTCAGCACGAAATCATAAATAAGCTCCACCAAGGATTGCCAAGCATTTGGTACTAAGTTTCCTCCTCCGTTTTTAGTAACAAAATGAACCAGAAGTAAGACCAAACTGAGAGTTAGCAGCATAAACAAAGATGGATTTGTGAATGAGAAATACAAGTTTCCTATATTCATAGGAATCAATGGGAGAATGGCAAATTGCTCAAGTGGGCTGTTGGGCGTAATCGTAAGAAACACTTTTCATTTCATCCGCTCTAAAAATGAAGAAAGACTTGTCGGAAATTGGAGGTTTGGTTTTTAAACCAAGAAATAAATGGGAGTGAAGGCGAATTGGAAAAGACTAAAAAGTTTTTAGCCGCCTCTCTATGGTACTGGTTGTTACTTCATTGAATTTGCTTCATTAATAGGCTCGCGATTCGACTTTGATCGTTATGGACTGGTACAAAGATCGAGTCCTAGGCAAGTCGACCTAATTTGAATAGCCGGCCATAATAGAAATAGATAGGCACAATGAAAATGGCTCCTTCTTGAGTGAGAAACTATGAACTAATGCCTGAACTAAAATATTGCATTGCTATAGGAACCTTTACTATTACAGGAGGGATGTTCATTCAGTACCGATTCTTATCGGGGAGTCGATAAGCAAATTCCTGTGGATGTCTATTTGCCGGGCTGTCCACCTAAACAAGAGGAAGTTCGTTATGCTATAACGAAACTTCGAAAGAAGGTATCTCGATAAATCGGTAAAAACAGAAAGTTCGATGTTTTACTACCCATAAAAACTATCATGTACTCATACTGGAAATTACGATCAAGGATGACTCTATCAATTGCCATCCACTTGAAAGATACCTTCAGAAGCTTTTTCAAATACCTTTTTTCACCCACGAATTAGTGAATCAGGCAGGATGTTTTTGTGCGGAATAAGAAACAGCGGGTCAATCTTCAAAAATTTCATCGTAAATGTGAAATACTACTTCAAATCAAAATGTGGGGTGAAGGAATGCTGGTCGTTCATCTGCTTGGCTAGTCAAGCATGAGCTAGTTCATAGATCTTTGGGCTTCGATTACAAAGGAAGATTGACTTGACAGATAAAGCCCGAGAATTGGTACTCCATTGCTCTCATTTCATATGTATATGGAATCAATTTTCTACGTTCCCAGTGTGCCTATGATGTAGCACCAGGCGGATTGTTAGCTAGTGTGTATCATCTTACGAGAATACAGTATGGTGTGGATCAACCGAAATAGGTATGCAAATAAGTCTTTGCCAAAGGGAGGAATCTAATCCCGTCTGTTTTCTGGGTGCAGATTCAAAAGAATTTCCTGATAAAGCAGACAGCTCGAGGGACAGTTGCCTTGACTGAATCGCGGATCTCAGCCTTAGGACTGGAGGATTTCATCAGTCCCCTGACCTGAAGGGAAAGAGAGCCGTGTCAGCTGGCCTTACTTATTCAGAGGAGGCTGAAGAGAAAAAAATAGAAGGCAATTCTGAACCCCCATATCTATAAGCAGGGGGACAGGAGACTGGGATGTCCTATAAGCAGGCATTGCAAAGCTCCTCAGAAATGACTGAGCTGATATAGAATCCGCTGGTCCTTAGGCATAAGATATGCCACAGATGCGCAAGTATCCTTCACACAGAAATGGTGTGCTCAGGAGTTATCAGAAAGGGCCCTGAAGGACGAGATATTGTTGCACCGAGACTGATTCCGAGGCCTGTAGCTCTTGCACTTGGGGGGAAATCGAAGAGAACTTTGAGGCAGCAGAGGGGCTTCCAAAGCACAAGGCCACAACTCCACCAGTTGGCCCATTAGTTATGTATCAACGGGGTGCCTGTGGTACAGAAGTCTAAGTCTGAGAAAAAGCCTGCAGAGAGAACATCTGTAGAAGTCCAGTCACCGAAGCTATCCAGGACCCAGGTTGTTGAGGAGGCTCCAGAAGATGACCTGATGGAGGAAGATCAGAAGGATGAAGAGTCCAGCAATCAAGCTGTAACCAAAGAATCTGATTCGAAGTACCAAATTCAGTTCGGAAGCTTACCTGAGAAGGTGGACTGCAGGATGGTGCTGACTCTCCCAAGGGAGTTCATGGCAAAACTAGATCAGACTGGAGAGCACCGATTACCTGACGATACTCAGCGGCATTAGCGGGAGGGGAGCCATAGCACTGGCAGGGGGAGCAGCATGGAAAGCGAGGCTCGTAGCACCCCCCCTTCTTTGAATTTTGACTTGGCAGTAAGGCATTCCCGTTTATCGATCCTGAAACCGGAGATAGGGCGGGAAAGGATGGTAGGAACTTCTTCCTACCGGGCCTCCTTAGGGAATGCGTTAAGGAAGCAAGAAATCCGCAACGAATTGATTTCGATATCGATATAGTACTAGACTTTTAGAGAAAGATCGGACAAATCAAGTAATTCAAGATCGAGTCAAGGTTTCGAAGACTCGCTGGACTCCATCTGTAAAGGTCTTAGAACATGGTTTTCTTTCTCGTAGGTCGTATTCACGCCTGAATAGATATGGGGGGCTTCGACTTGGTAAATTAGCCCAGCCCTGGTAGTCGCCGGGGGTTAAGCATATAGCTAACCTTCTTTTCTTATCCAAGGTTCTAGAACGACTACGATAAGCCTTAAAAAATGAAAAGCCGTCTTTGCTCTAACTCTTTCATACCCTGGCTTGTAGTTTAGGGTTGGTTGGAGTTACCTATACTATAGTTGTGCACCACTCTAGGTCCCCGCCTCAGTAGAGCGTATAAAGGATTGGGAGAGCTTCATCTGGCTTCCATGGCATGGGAGCGGAATAGTCTTTAGCACAGAGCTAGAAGGAACCCATAGTTCTTGCAGGGGAGACTCGAATGATAGTGTGCCGTATACCAATCTAGCTATGAAAACCGATGGTTAGTAAAGCGCCATTCTATTGGAACTCCTCGTCCTATTACCTTTTTCAGGGGTCATCCTCTAATAATCTCCATCGGGTACTCGAGTCCTTTCTTGAGTTGCCTATCATAGACAAGACGGGAACAGATTGGTCGCCTAAAACAGGGCTTCCCCTTTTTCATAATCAATAAGCACTTTTTTCACCCCCGTCTTATTCAATTATTATTTGGACGAGTTGGCCTTAGATTTCTTTATGGCCTTCGAGGTCCACTTTCCAACCTTTCGATACGCGCGGTTTGATTACGAGGTCTTCATTCCGGCCAGTCGAAGGATTTTTTTGTACCAAACTCTCTGAATCTCTTAGTGGAGTAGAATTTGGTAGGGAATTCAATGTGCCTAGTTCCCGGGGGGTCCGAAGTTGACTTCCTCGGGGGTTTGGTTTTCGTGGATAAGAATGGCTTTATTAAAGTCATCGAAAGGACAGATACATAATGAAGAAAAAGAGAAAGATTGTGTAGCTTTATTTATTGCGCGACACTTTAAGACTTTTAGACGCCTAGCTGTTTTACGTGGCCTCCCTCTACGTTTTTTCATGGTGGATTCCGGAAGTAGTTTTAAGATAGGGGCAAAACTATTGTCAGAATCTAATGTAGCCTTCAATGCCAAGCATATGAGTAAGGGGCAAGT